ATCCAATTGATAGCCTCGACTCGTATCCTAGCCCGTTTGAGAGCTAGCTTTGCTTCAACCAATTCTTTCGTACCCTCAGCTCTACTCAAGTTAGCTTCGGCTATTTCAAGTGCCTGTTGAGCTTCTTCTGGATCAATGTCACTACCCAGTTCTGCATCATTTCCTAAAATAATGATCTCATTATTAACGATTCTCGCAAAACCACTCCACAGAACCGCTGTTAACCATTGGTCGTTGAGGAGGCGTATTCTCAAAGGACCCATATCTACAGCTGTGTTAATGGGGGCGTGGTTTGGTAATACACCAATTTGGCCGCTATTAGTAGATAAAATGATTTCTTTCACTTCACAATCCCAAATAATTCGTTTAGGAGTCAGTACATAAAGATTTAATTTCATTTCTTCAATTTGTTCTCCTCTTCTAAGTTTATAGCTTTCGTGCTAGCTTCATCGATGTTCCCCACCAAATAAAAAGCCTGTTCGGGTAGGCCATCTAATTCTCCGGAAAGGATTAGTTGAAACCCCCTAATTGTTTCTGCAAGACTAACATACTTTCCTGGAGAACCGGTAAAAACTTCTGCCACAAAGAACGGTTGTGATAAGAACCGCTCAATTTTTCGTGCTCTTGCTACAGTTAAACGATCCTCCTCCGATAATTCATCCAACCCAAGAATTGCAATAATGTCCTGAAGTTCCTTGTAACGCTGTAAAGTTTCTTTAACTCTTTGCGCAGTTTCATAATGGTCCTTGCCAACGATCCGAGGCTGTAACATAGTTGAGGTTGAATCTAAAGGATCTACTGCGGGATAAATACCCTTGGAAGCCAATCCTCTGGAAAGTACGGTAGTAGCGTCCAAATGTGCAAATGTTGTGGCAGGAGCAGGGTCGGTCAAATCGTCCGCAGGTACATAAACAGCTTGGATCGAAGTTATCGATCCCTTGTTGGTAGAAGCAATTCTTTCTTGTAAAGAACCCATTTCTGTACTAAGGGTAGGTTGATAACCCACTGCAGAGGGCATTCTCCCTAATAAGGCGGATACCTCCGATCCTGCTTGAACAAAACGAAAGATATTATCGATGAATAAAAGCACGTCTTGCTTATTAACATCTCGGAAATATTCTGCCATAGTTAGGGCAGTTAAACCAACTCTCATACGAGCTCCCGGCGGTTCATTCATTTGTCCATAGACTAGAGCTACCTTTGATTCCTCAATATTTTTTTCATTAATTACTCCAGATTCCTTCATTTCCATATAAAGATCATTTCCTTCACGAGTCCGTTCCCCTACTCCGCCAAATACGGATACGCCTCCATGAGCTTTAGCAATGTTATTGATTAATTCCATGATGAGTACTGTTTTACCTACTCCTGCCCCCCCAAATAGTCCGATTTTTCCTCCACGCCGATAAGGAGCTAAAAGATCGACCACCTTAATACCTGTTTCAAAGATAGATAATTTCGTATCTAACTCAATAAAGGCAGGCGCAGATCTATGAATAGGGAATGTTGCACTAGTATCTACAGGACCCAAATTGTCAATAGGCTCCCCAAGAACGTTAAAAATTCGTCCGAGAGTAGCTCCACCGACCGGAACACTAAGAGGAGCTCCTGTGTCAATCACTTCCATTCCTCTCATCAACCCCTCTGTAGCACTCATAGCTACAGCTCTAACTCGATTATTTCCTAATAATTGTTGTACCTCACAAGTCACATTAATTTGCTTATCGGCAGTGTCCCGACTCTTGACTATCAAAGCGTTATAAATATAAGGCAACTTGCCCGGAGGAAAAGTGATATCCAGCACGGGTCCAATAATTTGATCAATACGTCCTGCATTTTTTTCTTCAATTGTGGAAACCCCGGGACGCGAAGTAGTAGAATTGGTTCTCATAATTATCACATAATTCTAAAAAAAAGGAATTTGTCGAAATTTTTCTTTTTTTTTCTTGTTGAATAATGCCAAATCAAATAAAAAAATATCCAAAAATCAAAAAGTTAAAAGGAAATGAATTAGTTAATTCAATAAAAAAGAAAAGGGGACTAGCACTTGATTTCGTTGCCTAAGCGAATCCCATTCACTCGTTTACTCATGGAATGAGTCCGGTGGAAAGTTCAATCAATCTTTTTTTCATAGACATTTTTCCTTTTGTCAAGGATCTTTGCCTCTTCCACTTTCCTGTCTAGGACTTCGATATACAAAATATATACTACCGTGAAGCATAGATTGCTGTCAACAGAGAATTTTCTTAGTATTTAGGTATTTAGATTCAAAATAAGAAAAGGGCCTATTAAGATAAGAACTTATGAAATTGTAAAATAAGGATTAAGGGATTAGTTTGGGTTGCGCTATATCTATCAAAGAGTATACAATAATGATGGATTTGGTGAATCAAATCTATGGTTTAATACTGAACCATGTTAACTTACCATAACAACAACTCAATTCCTATCGAATTCCTATAGTGGAATTCCTATAGGATAGAACGTACACAGGGTGTACGCATTATATATGAATGAAACATATTCATTAACTTAAGCATACTCCCTTTTTTATTTAATGAGTTGATATTAATTGAATATCTTTTTTTTTAAGATTTTTGCAAAGGTTTCATTTACGCTTAGTCCATATCGAGTAGACCCTGTCGTTGTGAGAATTCTTAATTCATGAGTTGTAGGGAGGGACTTATGTCACCACAAACAGAAACTAAAGCAGGTGTTGGATTTCAAGCTGGTGTTAAAGATTATAAATTGACTTACTACACCCCGGAATACGAAACCAAGGATACTGATATCTTGGCAGCATTTCGAGTAACTCCTCAGCCCGGGGTTCCGCCTGAAGAAGCGGGGGCTGCAGTAGCTGCGGAATCTTCTACTGGTACATGGACAACTGTTTGGACTGATGGACTTACCAGTCTTGATCGTTACAAAGGACGATGCTATCACATCGAACCTGTTCCTGGGGAAGACAGTCAATATATCTGTTATGTAGCTTATCCATTAGATCTATTTGAAGAGGGTTCTGTTACTAACATGTTTACTTCCATTGTGGGTAACGTATTTGGTTTCAAAGCCCTACGTGCTCTACGTTTGGAGGATCTACGAATTCCTCCTGCTTATTCAAAAACTTTCCAAGGTCCGCCTCATGGTATCCAAGTTGAAAGGGATAAGTTGAACAAGTATGGTCGTCCTTTATTGGGATGTACTATTAAACCAAAATTGGGATTATCCGCAAAAAATTATGGTAGAGCATGTTATGAGTGTCTACGCGGTGGACTTGATTTTACCAAAGATGATGAAAACGTAAACTCACAACCATTTATGCGCTGGCGAGACCGTTTTGTCTTTTGTGCCGAAGCTATTTATAAAGCACAAGCCGAAACCGGTGAAATCAAGGGGCATTACTTGAATGCGACTGCAGGTACATGCGAAGAAATGATTAAGAGAGCTGTATTTGCGAGGGAATTAGGGGTTCCTATTATAATGCATGACTACATAACTGGAGGATTCACCGCAAATACTACTTTGGCTCATTATTGCCGCGACAACGGCCTACTTCTTCACATTCACCGAGCAATGCATGCAGTTATTGATAGACAGAAAAATCATGGTATGCATTTCCGTGTATTAGCTAAAGCATTGCGTATGTCTGGGGGAGATCATATCCACGCCGGTACAGTAGTAGGTAAGTTAGAAGGGGAACGCGAAATGACTTTAGGTTTTGTTGATTTATTGCGCGATGATTATATTGAAAAAGATCGTTCTCGCGGTATCTTTTTCACGCAGGACTGGGTATCCATGCCAGGTGTTATACCGGTGGCTTCAGGGGGTATTCATGTTTGGCATATGCCAGCTCTGACCGAAATCTTTGGAGACGATTCCGTATTACAATTTGGTGGAGGAACTTTAGGACATCCTTGGGGGAATGCACCAGGTGCAGCAGCTAATCGGGTGGCTTTAGAAGCCTGTGTACAAGCTCGTAACGAAGGGCGCGATCTTGCTCGTGAAGGTAATGAAATTATCCGAGCAGCTTGCAAATGGAGTCCTGAACTAGCCGCAGCTTGTGAAGTATGGAAAGCGATCACATTTGACTTCAAGCCGGTAGATACCATCGATTAAGTAGATAAAACTAGATATAAAGAAGGTCTAAATAAAAAAGAAGCGAAATAGAAAGAGAATAAATGAGTTACGAAATGCAGTAATTCTTCTTTATTCTTCTAATTGATTGCAATTAAATTTGGCTCGATCTTTTAAAAGATCGAGCCAAATTTAAATATATCTTGATACGATCATGAGACTTGACAAATCGAGATTCTTCTATTCTATATATCTAGAATATAGAAAGGTATAATACAATAAACAAATACAAATCAAAATAGAGTATTATCATACGATAATGGAACCAAATACGCAGTATTTGCAGAAAAGAGTCTTCATTTATTGGGAAAGAATCAATATACTTTTAATGTCGAATCGGGACCCACTAAGACAGAAATAAAGCATTGGGTCGAGCTCTTCTTTGGTGTTAAGGTAGTAGCTGTGAATAGCCATCGACTACCCGGAAAGGGTAGAAGAATGGGACCTATTCTGGGACATACAATGCATTACAGACGTATGATCATTACCCTTCAACCGGATATTCTATTCCACTTCTACTTTTGAAATTTTAATTAAAGGGTATTCTGAAAGAGGTATTTCTTTCATTTTCACAATTGCTTTCTTTTGAATCCAATTTCAAGTTCGATTAGAAAGATAGAAAGGCCATGAGAATGGAAAAAGAAAAATATAATTATCCATTCCATTCTTTTTTTAGAGATATAGAATACTTTTATAGAATACTTTAGTTAGTATTATTTATCTATAAAAAATCTTTTTTTTGCAAACTCAAAAATACAATAGTCAATATTCCTTATAATAGATATACTTAATTATATCATAAGAATCTTAAGATATATTTTGAATAGATAGAAATAGTAAATTGGAATTGAGACACCTATTCTATGACAGATTTAAACTTACCCTCTATTTTCGTGCCTTTAGTAGGCTTAGTATTTCCGGCAATTGCAATGGCTTCTTTATTTCTTTATGTGCAGAAAAATAAGATTGTCTAGAACCGACGGGGCCAAATTTGCTCAATGTATTTCCAGGATGATAATACAAATATTTTTTAGTGTAAGTAATATATTAATATGATAGGGTATGTAGCTCTTTCTACACACAAATGAAAAACGTCTATGGATGCAGATATAGGCTACGAGCATAAATGCATACATATGCGTAGCCGAGTATAGCGAGTTTTTTTAAGTGGATCCAGGAATTTTTTTGAATAGAAAGTCAATGTATCTAACCAATTATTTCACAGGAGTACTAGCTGCTGAAGGCGATTTCAGAATCAAAAAAAGTAAAGTCAAAATCATTTAGCTTATTCTCTCAATTTCAATTAACCGCTGCTGGATTTAGTATATCTAATATGAATTGGCGATCAGAACACATATGGATAGAACTTCTAAAAGGTTCTCGAAAAAGAGGTAATTTTTTCTGGGCCTGTATTCTTTTTCTAGGTTCATTAGGATTCTTAGCGGTTGGGGCTTCCAGTTATCTTGGTAAGAATATGATATCCGTACTTCCATCTCAACAAATTCTTTTTTTTCCACAGGGGGTCGTGATGTCTTTCTACGGAATCGCGGGCCTATTCATTAGCTCCTATTTGTGGTGCACTATTTTGTGGAATGTAGGCAGTGGTTATGACCGATTTGATAGAAAAGAGGGAATAGTGTGCATTTTTCGTTGGGGATTCCCTGGAATAAAACGTCGCATCTTCCTTCGATTCCTTGTGCGGGATATCCAATCAATTAGAATTCAGGTTAAAGAGGGTCTTTATCCTCGTCGTATCCTTTATATGGAAATACGTGGCCAGGGGGTCATTCCCTTGACTCGTACTGATGAGAAGTTTTTTACTCCACGAGAAATTGAACAAAAAGCTGCCGAATTGGCCTATTTCTTGCGCGTACCAATTGAAGTATTTTGAGTACCAAAAGGGTATTTTCGAGTATTTATCTAAAGGAAGGAACAACCGAGGATAAGAGAAAATTGCTTCTAATTTGTTTTGTCCAAGTGAGATATATGGCCTAATATTCTTCCCTTTTCATATGAAAGAAAGGCCTTTTTTTTATTCTATTTCTCTATTCCACTCCATTTAGATCTAAGAAAGAACCCAATACAATGAAATTCCACTAGTATACAAAAAGAGAAATAGATACAAACACAAGGTCTTAAACCTTATTATAGAATTTTTGCTTCAAAAAAAAAGAAATATCATATAGAGTCAACGAATGAAGCGGATTCATTAACAACTCAATTTACAGATCAAAAATGAAAAAAAAGAAAGCATTGCCTTCTTTCCTATATCTTGTATTTATCGTACTTTTGCCCTGGGGAGTCTCTTTCTCTTTTAACAAATGTCTGGAACTTTGGATTAAGAATTGGTGGAATACCAGGCAACCTGAAACTCTCTTAACGGATATTCAAGAGAAAAGGATTCTAGAAGGATTCATAGAATTAGAAGAGCTTTTTCTCTTGGACGAAATGATAAAAGAGAAACCGAAGACACATGTACAAAAACTTCCTATAGGAATACACAAGGAAATAATACAATTGGCCAAAATAGATAATGAGGACCATCTCCATATCATTTTGCATTTCTCAACAAATATAATCTGTTTGGCTATTCTAAGTGGTTCTTTTTTTCTGGGTAAAGAGGAACTTGTCATTTTGAATTCTTGGGTTCAGGAATTCTTCTATAACTTAAATGACTCAATAAAAGCTTTTTTTATTCTTTTAGTTACGGATTTTTTTGTTGGATTTCACTCCACCCGCGGTTGGGAACTACTAATTCGTTGGGTCTACAACGATCTTGGATGGGCTCCTAACGAGCTAATTTTCACTATTTTTGTTTGTAGTTTTCCTGTCATTCTAGACACGTGTTTGAAATTTTGGGTCTTTTTTTGTTTAAACCGTCTATCTCCTTCGCTTGTAGTCATTTATCATTCAATTAGTGAAGCATAATTGGCTTTCCTAATATTAATAAAATTAGCATTTTTCTTCCTTTAGAAAGAAAGCCCTTTTTCTTTTTAGCAAAATTCTTTCTATTTCTACTTCTACCTGCTCAAGGTATTCATCATTCCAGTACAACTGTTGCAGTAGAATGACAACAGACTCGTGTATAGGGAACTAGATTAACTTAGCTACCTATCTAATTTATTGTAGAAATTCCGGGATCCGCGATTGGACATGGAAAATAGAAATACTTTTTCTTGGTTAAAGGAACAGATGATTCGATCGATTTCTGTATCGATCATGATATACGTAATAACTCGGACATCTATTTCAAATGCATATCCTATTTTTGCGCAGCAGGGTTATGAAAACCCGCGGGAAGCAACTGGACGAATTGTATGTGCCAACTGCCATTTAGCTAATAAGCCCGTGGATATTGAAGTTCCC